ACGGTTCGGAGGCCGAGCCCCACCCCAGCAGTAATGGTGCGGCTTAGGTCAACTAACGCAAAGAAGATACAGTTCACTCAACGATTGCCTTTGGGTTCCGAACTCCATATGGGGAAGGAGCGTTGTTGTTTGCGAGGTCTCGATCATTTACATGGACCCACTTCTCATTCCATTTGTGGTAATTTTATGATCTATAAACCGTCCCTAACGAACGATCGGCTCATCTTTGAGCATGATAAATCACTTCGTGCCGACCTGTTGCCAATAAACTTTCCGGCCTCATATGAGAATGGAAAACTGGAGCATTTTCTGCATCAGTGGATGACGAATCGCGAACATAATAATTTCTGGTTGACCATGTTCCCAGAAAAAAGATACTTTCGAGAAACGACGAGCACGACTGAAGTAGCTATACATACAAATCCATTTACGGATCTATATGCTTCGATTGGAACTGGAAGTTCCAGAACGGGCGGCTGGTATACCACCATAATGAAACTGCCTTTTCTTTTTTTTATTCGGATAGGATTTCTGTTGGCTTCGTTGGGAGGCTCGCGTAGTTTGTTACGTCAGCTCCAAAAGGATAAGTTGCGTTGGAATTGAGAAAGTTCCGTGGAGTTCATAATTGCATAAAAGGAGGAGAAGTAGTGGCTGCGGCGCGTCAAGGCACTTCTTCGACGGTCCCCGTCCGCCCGGCCTGCCGGCCCGCTCTGAAGAATTCATGGGCCGGCGAGCCTCCAGGACAAGGGGGCGGGCACTACTAACCAAGCCAAGCCTAGTTCTCGCCGATAGGCGCTGGTAGCTTGCTTCCAAGCCTTGCCAACTATAATAAATAGTTGTGGCCACGGCCCCAAGGAGCCTTAAGCACTTGTACAATGCTCAAGTCGACGGCTCTGGGCAACGAGTAGGATGGAGCAAAGCCACTTTACCGAGTTTACGAGGTGAAGGAGCGAAGCAGCTTGACCGATAGGGAGAGGGGAAGGAGCCGTCGAGAAACTATTAGTCAAGCGTGCCATATATATTGAGGGAAGGGAAAAAGGGGTCTCTTTCCTCGCCCGATGGTAGAGGTCAATCCCCTATCACCTTCGGTGCCTCCTTGTGGTCCTTCTCTTTAGCTTTTCCTCGGCCTTTAGAGTTAGAGCTAGTTGATAGGCCACTTTCCACATCTGATGCATTGAGATTTCATCTTGGATTTCGAACCTCAAGCCCTATCAAGCAAGGGATTCTTCGTCGGATTCGTTCAAGCCATTGCGAATAAACAATTGGTAGAACTCCGCAACTTGTTAGGAGTAGGGGCTTTCTTGTACGCTTCTCTCCCCCCTATCCTAACAAGCGAAGTGAACCCTTTAGAACAGGGTCTAATCGGAGGGTCGAAATTTATCCCGCAACCTCGATCGCATCTTGTCTTGTCTCATGTACTTCCCTTTGCCTTTCCGCTGACGCCTTACTTGGACTTGATCCCACCAAATTGAGGCATGACCCGTGCTCAGGAATTTCATCTTCGCATACCTCGTCTCGTTCTTTCCAATCAAAGAACTTTTCCACGCTACTTTTTCAATCAAGAAAGTCCTCGGGATGCAATCGGCCATGGAAATTTTGAACGTCCACTTTGATCCCACGATCTCCTTTTTATTGAAGCCCTTCTCAATTAGAAATAAGGCCCACATTCAAAAAATCTCAATCGAAATTGGCTGGAACTTCTTCTTCATGAATAGTTCCTTGATCATGTGATCGGATCTAGTCGATCGGATTTGAATCGGAGGTCTTGAACTCGAGTTTGTGAAAGACTCTTGCCGCCCCTTTCATTTAAGCCCTTTTTTTTATTGCCCTAAAAAGAAGACTCTTCTTCTTTCTTTTACGAATCCGGCAAGCTAAAATCCTTTCTTCTCTTGAGTGATTGCTTGAGTTAAGCCTTCTTGACTCCTTTTGAGTCCCGATTTTCAGTCCTTGGATGATCTTTCGGGTCTTAGTACAATGGATTCCATAGGCGTTTCCCGTGCTCTTCCGAAAGAAGCATCTGGAAATGACTTGTCATGGGCCGAGAAGAATGATTTGCTCGGGAAAAAATTTTGTGCTTATGTGGATGGGTCGCTTCAATTTCCCAAGACTCGAGAAGGATATTTTCCTACAAAAGATGAAAAGTGCTTAGCTTCAAATGAGATGACTTGTGTACTTCCGCCCCATATACACCGTCACCTCTTTTGCGACCGCTAAAGATATTTGGGAAACCATAAGTCATCTTGATTCTCAGGATGATTCTCCACCTTTCTATCAGTTGCAACATGAAGAACATGCCTTAGCTTATGGGTCAAATCAAGAAAGAAGTGTGCTATACTATTTATTACCGAAGGCTTAGGCTTCTATGGGACCAGCTGAACATGAGGGACTCCTTTCAAAGATAGGGGCACCGATCGATTCGAATTCTAAAGGCTCTTGTCGGGAATAATTTCATCTAACATAGAATAGCCTTCTAGAGTATAGAGTATAAAGGGGCTCTCTAAGTTTTTGATGGGCTTGAGGCCTGAGTTCGAGAATGTTAGATCCTCAATTCAACATCGAGTTACTCCACCAGACATTGAGAGAGCAGTTTCTGATGTGAGATCCGAGGAGACTCGACTTGAGCCCCAAAACTAGGTTGGGTGCAGGGGGTCGATCTTTATTTGATTACTCAGGGTGCTTCAGATCAGGTTCTTGCAGCTGAACATGCTTCGGGACATCGACCCTATGGTCAGAATCTTCAATCTGGAAGCTCTGCTGGTGCATCAAGCCAACAAGACATGTCCAAGATCATATGCCAGTAAGAAAACAAGGTATGTAAATACCTCTGCGGGTGGTGCTTTACCTGGAACAGCGTCTGAATCGACTGGCGATATCCCTGCTACTGATGATACCCCCCTGATGGATGCTGCAGGGTAAACAGGTTAATATAGATCTGCTATCTCGAGCCCTGTAACCTGGCTATGCTCTCTTTGCGTCTGCTACTAGATATGCTTCTGGCTTTGCCATTTCTATGAATTCTTATAGAATTTTGATTCAGTCACTATGCAAATTTTATTTGTTATGTTTATAAGGTCTCTTGATTGCGCTCGGGCTCCTGTCTCGGGGGAGCCCTGCGCTCCCTACGCTTACTAGAATATTCATTCTCCCCTATTAAAATAATAATTTATCGAGATAAAAAAAGAAAGCGAAGCCTTACGTGATAGGGGCGCTAACCAGACTGACAAACCAGAAAGCAAGGGTGGTCGTAGATCACAAGCTAACCGTACCAACAAGCCGATCAGCCCTCCGGTGCAAAACCAAACCTCAAAACCATAGATAAAGGTTAGACATTCGGAGAACGGTGAAGCTCGAAGTGCATATTTGAGAAGCGATCTTTGTGAGGTCCACTGTACTTTTGCTTTGACCCCGGAAGAGCGTGAGGCGATAGATAGGGTTTGGTCCTTCTTCTCGCTGGCTGAAAGGGAAAAAGGCTCGAGATATTAGAAAGCTGCCTCTGACTGACTCGTAGTAAGCCCAAGCTTCAGATCCATTCTGATCCTGGTTTTGCCTAGTTAGTCTTCTTATTCTGATGATGATGAATGAGCCATTGATTTGATCGAACTTGAATGAACATCATAGTACCCTTGTTGTTCGAGCTGATTCAAAAGCATTTGTGCAAGCGGCTTACGCTTCAAAAGTCAGAACGAAAACTGTGAAATATTAGCTTTCATTCTCCTTTGTTCGAGAAAGCCTGTGCCTAAAGCAGGGGCCTAGCCGCCGGGGGAAGTGTCTGCGGAGGCCCTGGTGGAATAATAGAATAATAGTAGTACTCCGATTGCCTAGCAGAGGCCCACCGTATTCTCCATTATAGTCAGAGGTCTCCTTACTCGCCTAACTACCTTTCCTTCTCTATTTCACCTCCAGTCCACAGAGATTCATTTCACCGATGCGAAGAAGTCCTCTCGAGACCGTTCTGTAAGTCACGCCCTCTGGTTGGTACGAAAGACGTTCGGAGGTGAATTCGACCTTTGATTGAATCTATTATCAGTGCTAGCAACCGTAGAACCAATGAAAGGCGCCAGTTGTTGCGCTCGTTCAGGTTCCTGCTCCAGAAAAGGTGGTTGTGTATTTCCCAAGCGGAAAGTCGTTGGTGGGCAAACCAAGGCCAGTGCCCTACGTGTCCGGTAACCTGAGGTCGGGCTAAGAAAGTGCAACGCCCGGTTCAGCGATACATTCATCATATTTTCGAGGCGAAGTAAGGGTGAGCTCGACGGGAGTTGGAGACGCTATAGGAGTTCAAATAGTGTGATTCCGAGTAGTAAGAAATCGGGCTGCAAAGTTCGAAAATTCCAAAAATAGAGTGTTGCCAAAAGGTGTTGGTGTCCCTGCCCGAAAGCCGTCGACGATAATACTCTAATAAGGGCGTGAGAAAGCGAGAAGTTATGATTCTTTCTCCGATCTTCTAGTTCCCACCATATTGTCATTTATATGCCGAGGATCGATCCAAAGGTGCTCACTCATTGAGCCCCGGTAAGGTAATCAGTCGGTGCCGGTGTCGGTGTTAGATGATCAATTAATTACGCACTGTTAGAGGGGATCGAAGGAGACGTTCTATTATGAAACTCCCTACCAGGTGGCATAAAAGGAGTCTAACGCCTACCCTTTGGCATAATAAGTAGTCTAATTACCGATACGAATACATTCGCTGATGCAATAGTTCTACGACATTCATGATCAGAATCGACTCCTGGACTGGCATTCAATTGAATCAACAACAGATGCATCCACGGAAGCCGTTGTGTTTCGGTTGTAGCTGTTAGTGCCGTGTTTGGCCTCGCCGTTTTCGAGTAATAATCTGACGCCAGCTAGGTTCAGGATGAGTTAGAATCGTCACTTACTGTTTATGATTCCCATTCTTTTGGCCTCCTCTATTTGTATAAAGAATTTGTGGAGTTTCGTTTCTTCTTCTTCACCCGGTATTAGATTAGTGTCTTCAAACTCCCCGTCTCGTCTCGCCGAGA